GAAATATCGATATCGCTATCTGCTGGAGTCTAAAGTATCTCGGTAAGGGGAAGTAAGAGAGTTGTCAGATCGAGATAAAAGAGTCGTAGTTTAAGAAGACATATCCAACAGAAATCGCATCAACCGCCGTCTGGAATCTTCTCGACTAACCCATTCAGGAGAAGCATTCGATAAGAGAAACACCATCTGGGAAGGATCTCGCACCCACACAATAAGTCAATTGAAGCAAAAGTGCAAGTGCGCATACGGATATGACGAAACCCCCTCTTTCACCTGCACCCGCTGTTGTCTTTTTCCCAAGTACGCGAGGAGCAAAGGATTGGGTCCAGAGTGGAACTAACAGCTAGCTACCTTAGGCGTTTTCTCGCTCTGTTTTCGATTGCAAGATTCTATGAGCTGCCTCCAGATGTCCACTTCTTAGGTCATGAATGAAAAGGATAGCACGGGGAACTCACTTGAAACAGTGAATAAAAGATTGAGTCTAGTCAAGATGCAAAAAGGATTACCCACATCAAGTAGGTAAATTGTCTGAGGCCACAGCTATCTTTCGAATAAAGTATTACGACTCTATGGGCCCTGCGTGCGGGTGGCACAATTCCTCCCTACCCGAGGGTTGCGCCAAGGAGATCCTATGTCCCCGTATCTATTCCTGCCATCACATTGAATAAGTGCTAGGACTAGATTCTGATTTCGATAGTGAGAAAGCCATGTGGAAGGCTACCTAATTAGCCATTTCCTTGGCTCCGCCGCTTTATCGATCACAAAACTCGTAGTTTTAGAAACTTCCATCAGAACATAAACTAAGAAACATTGTCAGACACGCCATGAAGAGTAATCAGTTCCCCTTTGTGCTCAAACTTCATGATTTTGTTTTTCCAGTGAACCCACATGGGGCTGTGTTGTTCCAACCAATCCGCTCCCAATATCATATCATAAGCCCCGAAGTAGATGAACCAAAGTCGCTGTTCATAGCCTCCACACGCTCAAACAATCCGACTGAACAATCAGAGAATGGCTGCCTCTACCGCGCTTTCCCGACCAGTTGCGTCCATTTTCTCCAAAGTTCCGTATCGCCTTTGTTACGAGAAAGTACTAATGCTTTGTTACTCGAAAGCCGTTCCAATCAAGGCAAGAGCCAGAAGTAGACCGACTTGTAGATCGGGTAGCAATAGGCTATGACATAGCTCACTTTACCAAGAACATAGGGCGTAAGATCAAGCGGTTCTTCCACCGAAAGATGGGGATCCTGTCTCTCCACAAGGGTTCCCTTTCTATCGAACTGGCCTTGGCGAGTCGCTTTAATTCCACTGGAGGGTTGTAGCTAGACCAATTCTCTACATTGTTATTATTGTCCTCCCGACCGATCGATCACATCCTAAACTCTGTATGTCAAGCTAAGAGTAACCATAGTCTCAGCAAATAGATAGTCTCCTTCCTTTGTTACCGGTCTTCTTAGAATGCCGGGCCACGCCCAGAAGTTTCCCTAAGTGACATGGCTAATAGGAATATTACAGATTGCCTCAGCGTCCATTTTAGATTCCCGTCCATATCTGTTACGGTTTGTTTCCTAGAGCAGCACTTAGGAGCAGTTGGAAAATAAACCACTTTCAACACCCGGGCGCTAAGAGACATAGGATCTTGTAGAATCCGCCAGGCTTAAATGGTGCAAGCAGATTCTCAATTTCAATGTCTCTAAATCCCATGCCTCCCGTATACTTCGGCATCGTCATCAAGTCCGACGAGACCCATGCCGTTTTCTCCATTCTTGCTGCTAAACCAGAACGCTCTAATCAGCGACGTTATGTGCTGATACAAACAATCCCCTCGGTAATTTGAAGCATGACATAGAATATGTAGATACGGCTTGGACAAGAGACACTTTATCAATACACTTCCTTTCCCCCCACCGACAAAGTCTTCTCGATCCAACCTTGAACACGTTTCCACCGACGAAAAAGAAAAGAGAACAATTGGAGATCATCTTCCACTTGTCCTTTTACCACCGCGGTGACTCTTAGCCCATAAACCCAGACAAAGCCATAGACCATTTAGTAGCGCATCGCGAAGGAAAAAAGTCGCGCATCCTTACCTTTTCATATTTGTAACGTTGACAGACCGAGGAAGACCGTATCCTGGTGTTAGGAGACCGGTCTTGCTGATCAAACATTGTACTTACTGTATTAGTATTTATGCAGCCCCTGTCCATCTGGTTGGAGCAAAAAAAATGAGCAATGCATCACAAGGCGGAAAAACCTATTTGCAAAATCCAATCTTTCCAATAGAATCAGCCCGAACTGAGACTTAGGTAATAAGCAAAACACGAAGAAGAGTAGACTCGACTATAAAGGAGGACGAATCGAGACCGCTTTCTGGTTGAAGGGGAGAAAAAGTACTCAAGTTGTCGTAACTTATGCGGGTGCCAATCGACCTTTACAAATGCTGATAAAGTGGGTTGTGGCTCACCCTAAGGGGCTTCTGGCTGGTGCTTCTGCCAAGTTTTTGTTCTGGCTCCAGCAATAACATCGAGGGTTCTCTCCCAAAGCGCTTACTTGTAGCAGCCCTAAGGAGTCTTTTGAAGTGCTCGCATTCGTAGGCTCCGGCTGCGGCTAGAAGGCAGTTCTCATAATTTTAGGATGATGGATTTCTTATTCACAAGCTAGATCGTATTATAAAGGAACGAGGCGCATCTATAGTAGGTGGGTCCCAGCTCTTCACGAGGGTCAGTGCGGCTTTAAAGCTCCTAAGTCGTCCACTATACAATAAAAGAATCGAAGCCAGAGGAAACAAGTGAAGGTGGATCAGCGATTCCTGTTCAGGTGGTTCCAAAACTAGAAACTATTCCTCTACTCGCTATGCACAAAAAACCTTAGAAAATAAGTATAGTCTAGATCGTACTCATGAAACTCATATAAGAACAAGGTATGGAAATTCATCTTTACAGATCGGAGGAAGAGTAGGTTATTCAGCCCGAGACTCGAGATGATCGATCTTGAAATGATAAGAGAAGGACCCACCCCTATAAATAAACTATTCCAATGACTTTGTTCGCTTCCCCTGAGGCAACGGCTGTACTCGGCACACAGACCTGGCTTATGAGCAGGATTTCTCAGCCAAAGTAAGTATGCGGAGGAGATCCTGCAACGCGCCGGGATGGTCACCTGCAAACCTGCATCGACACCGCGCCTAAACTCGCAGCTGATGCGGGTACACCTGTGTCTGATCCTTCGGAGTTTCGCAGCCTTGCTGGAGCTTTGCAGTACTTGACCGTTCCATAATGATGCTTCTTCCCATCATTGCATTCCCTTCGACTTCTATCTACGATATTCTATTCAAGTGGGATTGCACATCAAGGCCAAAGGTAGCTCTTCCCCATGCACTCAGTCCAGTTTGCATCTTCAGGAGAGAAACAAAAATACAGCAAGTTCTCATATTGTATGTCGTACAGCTCCTCAACCTTCCTCCTCACTGAGTTGATCTTCAACCATCTTCTCAACGGTTCGGCAACATTAACCCAAACCCTTACTCGCAAGAACTCGCCCCATGCACATCCTTTTGCATCGGCGTCCACTTTTCTCACATCACCAACTAAATAAGCTATCTTCTCCACCCAAGGTGGGCGCAGAAGATTGAATGGCAAGTTAACAACCCTAGCCCACATGGGTTTGAGACTGACCAGACCACTGGGAAGGTACTTCGGTTACATCGCTCCTTGTATGCATTAAAGCTATCACCTCGGGCCTGGTTTGACAGATTTCGACGAACTATGTTGAAAATTGGTTACAGTAAGAATAATGCAGATCACACCTTCTTCTACAAGCGCAGTATAAGCAAGGTTGTCATTATGTGCTATATTTGCTACATGAGGCATGAATCCTAAGCCGCACAACCTGAACTAATGAAGGATACCGAATGCTCGTGGAGACAAATCGGACCAAAGGGTTAGTCGTCCTCTTGGGCTTTCAGTTCCAGGTTGTGAACCTATAGAATGGGATATCCTGCATTTGCTTGTTATTGCGGCTATACTTGTTCGTTGCGCGACTCGGCTCTGCCTCCCTTGGACTAAAGCTTCGACAACTCAATCTCCTTTTACGGAAGAAGAATCTAATTGCCCCTATTAGTAAGTTGGAGCTTGCGCCCAAATCTGGAATAAGCTAAAGGAAGGCAGTGAACGAAGAAAGACGTTAAAAGAGGTTGGCAATCAAGCTAAAGAAGCAAGATCAGGTTCCTTAAACCCAATCTCTTATTTAAGCCTGTTTGATCTTACTATCACGAGAAGAATCACTTCCGATTGGTTATCTGGCCATCTAACGAAGCGAAATCACTAGTCTTTGGCAGATCACAACTCAGTAGATGCTGCTTGAGGGATAAAATGACTCAATGTTGATTTTTTAGATGTGATGAAATGTCAATCGGGTGATAGCAAACTTGTCTTCATGGAGACACAGAATAATACGACAGACACCATCGGTGGTAGAAGCGTTTTCTTATACTCTTTTTAAGGGCTCGTATGGATGAGGAAGAAGTGCGTATGTGAGAAACGAGAACTTCCCGCCTATACCAATACCATTAAGCATTTCGGTACATTCACTTTCTTATCTCACCGGGGGATAGCCGTCAGTACTATTCATCGGCAAATGCAATTGCCTGCGAGGCTTTCTACAACTACAAGATATGTAGCCAACAATGTGATCCACAGTCCTTGTTCGAGTCCTGGTACAGGCACTGCAGATGCTAGTAAGAACCAGAATTGCGTAGTAAATGCTCTTGTTCGTTTATCTCTGAGCGGCAGGTAAAACTATGTACGGCAAAACACCTCGATCTATTCACTTTAAGCACGGCTTTCTAACCGCAAACAGAACAAGGCACAGACAGGTTTAGAAAAAAAGGGGGTACAAAGATACCGCTAGCCTGTTCATATTCTGCCTGTTTGGAATAGATTCCCCAAGTGGTAACAAAGTCTCTCTCGCCTGGTGGATAAGGCACCGCATCCCTAACCCCACAGCACCCAAGGGCTGATCGTTTAACGGCAGGCGGCTGATCGCGTCTATCATAATGGAGCTACTAAATAAAGGACTCCCTTGCTTGTACCTCATCCTACTAAAAGAAAACTCACCTTCGAGTCTTTTGAAATCGCTGATTCAAGTATCCGCGCTGATACCGCTAGAGATGCTTATGAGGGTTGGGAGAGTGAGTAGCATCCTGGATGACACCTACGTGGCAACTTGTTCTCTTCAGATCAATCACTTGAAAGATTTGTATCCATTTAAGCGAAAAAAAGTCCATTTCTAAATAAAGGATTGAAGTACCTTACCTATAGAAGACGAATCGCAGGGAGAGAAAGCCCAACGTGCTCAGATGCATGCAAGGAGACGCTGGCACACCGCTAAGTTTGATCCTTCAGTGGACTATGACCAAATGTTTGTTTTTCTTTTCTGCAGTACTGCATAGATAGAAGTAATGTGGCATTCTTGAGAGCCAGCCGTTCGTCGAGTAGGCGTGGTCTAGTGTCCCCAGAGCACAATCAAGAAAATAGTAGATCTGACGTTGACGTTCGGTATTTACCCCCAGTTAAGACTTTTTATACTCAATAGCACTAAGCCGGCGCAATTGACCCTCTTCTATTCTTGAATAGATGTCACATTGTTCATTTATCCAATCGGTACTCTTTATTTGATCTTTCCATTTATTGGGAATTCGTTCGACGACCGTCTGATTCTAATTCACTTCCATCCTTTAGCCATGTCTCTTTTTCCATTTCCTGGGCCCCTCCCAGAGGGTGTTGATGATCGAGTGAGGTCTGACCAGCATGTTTATCCCGAATCTCTAGAGAGAGAAGACGGCAGGGCACGCTCAAGTAAGTCAGCTTCGTCCGAGCAGCAGGGCATCAAAAGGACTTCGGTCATGAAATCCCCTACTGTACGGGACCTTTCCAGATTGATCATTTTTTAGCAGTCTCATCCCGAGAATCATCTTATTCAAGTATCTGTTGATACTGATATTTCATCCTGATTTGACTCTTGTTTTTGCTTGACAGAAAGAAAGAGCATTCAATCGATTCATTGAAAGGGTCGACCTGAGACGGAGCATCGGAAGCGAATCGAAGTAATCTGGTTGGGATTGAACGGCAATAGAGGAGGGTTGGGGTTGCTCGAGTCACCTTACTCCAGGTGGGATGCCGCTCTTATCTTAAGGGTAGGAAAGCTTTTCTCTTATGGGAATGAAGGCAAGAGAAATTCAAGTATAAGCAAGGTCGAAGCTCTTGTGAGTGAGAAATAGGTAGCTGGTAGGAAGCCTGGGAGTTTATTTCGTTGCGTATAGTGCGGGTCATGGAAATTGAGAATAATTATCATTCTGATTGAAGACCCTACTTTTCATTTTCTTTGCACGATGTTGTGCCTGTGTACCGGTCTGTCCTCCCTACTCTACTTTTTGTTATTTCTCTTTATAGACGTTGGGTCGGAATGCCCTTAGCTCTCTGTAAAGAACAAACAATAGGTTTGGTTTCTGTAGGCAGAGCGCTATCCATTTGCTTATTATTGAAGCAGCCAGGCAGCATCTTATGCACGGGACAGCTATTATTTATAGGTTTGCCATCTCAAAATGGAGACTCAGATCAAGAGAAAGCACCCCACCATATCTAGCTAGCAGGGGGACCCCCCTTTTCAATGTGGAGACGCGGAAAGGGAAAGGATTGAGTAGGCCGGTATTGCATTTTCAAATAGGAAAAAAAGGGTGTTTCGATCGGAAAGCATTGTTGTTTACCTAGGATTCTTTTCTCCTTCCCCTGGGGACCATTTGCCTAAATGCTTCGCCAGGCTGACCAGATAGATTACTTCTTTCTGCTAGCTTGCCCTAAGAAAAACAACAGTTCCACAGATATCTCCAGTGCTTTTCTATTCGAAACACAAGGGCGCTAAGCAAAGAGAATTTCAATTAACGAACTGTAGGTGCTTTTTCTTCCTTGGCCCATCTCAGTGATATGTAGGCTCTCAGCCCTTACTTGAATCATCCGTCCTCCCTACAGAAAGAAAGCGATTTTATGCCCTCCCGAAGGAAAACGTTTGGGCCGGCTGGAGCTCGACACGGAGCAAAATGTAGATGATCTCCGCAAATGGGCGAGGTAGGAGGACGTGGTTGGAAGTTTTTTGACACGAGGCCTTGCGCAAAAGACGAGTACTTCAGAGCCCACCAGGAAAAGAATATTGGTTCGCATCTCTATATTGATCCGCGGCGCTTCTATGAAGTTTTCCTTGTCTCCGATTTCAAAGCTGAATGGATGATCTGTCGAAGCATCATTCGATATTTGCAGATTGACGTAATGCTATGAGGAGTTAGAGTCTTCTGCGGGAAAGACATTTCTTGTAGAGTTTTTTAGATCTTTTTGCTCTACTTTTTCTAGTATTCCTTACATAAGATCTCGGAAGAGCCGATGTTTCCTTCCGTTCCCGGTAAATAGGAATTCTATATCCTCTAGCTCTTCGTGACCTGTTGTGTCTGCCCTCGACTTAGCCGTCATAGAATAGAAAGGTTTCTAACCGTTGAAAAGGATACTTCTAAACGTTAAGGGGCGCTCAACCTTCCACTCAAATCCTTTTTACCAGAAGGGAGCTCGCCTGCCACGACATATAAGGGAAAAGGCAATGTGTGGAACTAGATCAAGTTTGATCTGCCACTTACACTGGAAGGGCAAGAACTAATGCTTATGCGTATTCTTCCACGGCATATAGAAGGTTAACTACTCCAACTCGATGGCTGAGAGAAAAGTGAAATCCTAGCTTTCCCTAGAATCAGCTCTTTACTATCCTGCCCCAGGGGGTTTTTCGGGGACATTGAACCCTAGATTTAGAAGCTTTCCCAAACAAACCTTTTGACCAGGAAAAGGCATACCAAAGATTTTTGGAAAGACACATTGAAATGGAAGCTCTCGAACCTATTCCGAAGTAAGTTTAGGATGAGGTTTCCGATCCGGTTGGTGTTCCGACATCCCGAATCGAGGTGGCTCTAAACTCAGGTTTGCCTACCTCTCTAGTTACAGAGAGAGGAGAGGGGCTTCGTCTTTTTAGGTCTCTGAAAAGCCAGTTGACATGCGATCCAATCAAGGAGGCAGTACTTCTGCCTGAGTTCCTCTAGATCCTACTCGTCGGGATTACCGTGCTCCCGCAGGTTGTTCACCATGCGTTCCATAGCACTTTGACTTTCTATCTTTTACCATCTTGGAATCATGTAGATGTAGATTGCTTTCATCGCGGGGTCATTCCTGAAGGTGGCTTGTACCAGCTCTTCGTCATCATAAATAGCAAGCCACTCCTTGTTTATTACTCCGCTTTTTCACTCTCTCATTCTTAGTTAACCATTTCATTCTATTTCTTCTGTGGTACTTTGAGTTTTGAACAATAGTTAGCATTTTTGATTAAGTGATTCCCCGGTTTTTGATCTTCTTTTAGCACATACATGCATACAGTAGGCCATGAATTCCTATTTGTGACATCTAACTTAGTACCATCAAACTAAGGGAACTTCGAATTTCCTCTTCTTTCCTTGACTTGCTTGCCAAAGCCAATACTCCTGCATGGAAATTCAATCCCTCACTCTTATGGTTTTCCTTAACAATATCAACCGCTTGAGTTCTATCAAAACACTGAAGCAGCCTATAAAGTACCTCCGTCCTTCCTTTCCTTTAGCCGAGGGATTGCTCTGACCCGGGTCAATCAAGTTTTGACTCCACCATTGGAACAAGTTCTTTCTATCTTTTGTTCCGAGTTGATTTTTTGAGTTGGTCAGAGCTTCGGGCAAGCAGCTTAGCCAAGGCAGCAGCGTAGTAGTTCTTCCACGTCATGCTCTTATAAAGACTTCCTCCGTCTGGCCCGAATCCGATACTAGTATAGTGGAGTACCATATGGTATGTGTATTGCAATAATGAATGCACGAAAAAATATTATTCTTTTTTTTGATTTCCTCCTCTCCGGTCTGCAAGTACCTCTGGTCCTAAGCACCCCCGAACGGCAACCATCTATAACTGATATCGACAACCGATACGGATTCTCTATCGATTGACGGAGCTCTCTCTCGAATTTGCGTAGTTGATGTCCGAAATCACTAATGTACTGATCCCTTAACTTCTTCTCTTGGAACCTCTATCTTATAGAGGGAAAGTACGTTACGTTTGCTCGTCACATTGCTCTTGTCCCCCTAAAAAAAGGAAATCTCATACCCATGGGTATAGCCGGTAATTCCGAGTGGACAAGGGATTGGTTTAGTTAGTACTCAGTATGAGAAGGCGGGCATTGAAGGCACGGTAGAAAAAAGAAGAAATTTACCAAGAGAGGGGCTAGAGCTGAAACGGGGGGAATACCCCTTCCTCTCTCTTTGACTTGGTCTTTAATTACCCGCTTCGCGCCTTGTTTTCATCGCGGTGATATACTGCGTCGGTAGGGATGCAAGGTAAGCAAGAAATGGAAAGGCATTCACCACGGATGTGTAATAGTAAAAAGTCGAGGTAAGTCTAGTATAGGTTTATGCGCCGCTATACATCGTTGGATAATAGGCATATGTTCTTCTAGAAAGAAGGTAAGCAAGAATGAAATTCGTTTTGACAGTAGTTTATCTACTAGTGTCCTTTCTCACTTATCATGCTAGTTACCTTTGTTATTGATCAAGTAGTTTCTTTCCTCAGCTTCTAGGCTAGGCAATCCCTATCTTCTTCGCCTTAGCAGGCTGTTAGTTGCACAAGACTGGCGCGGCACTGGCGTGTAGTAAGGAGAAAGAAGTTTTTCCATCAATCAAAGTAGACTCGTCACTGCAAATAAGCAAGAAAGAAGTTTCTCGAATCAATTTCTCAACTCAACAAATAGTAGAAGCAAACCCGGGCAAGGGATAGTAAGCAGTTTCGTTCAGAATAATACCTGAAATTCAAAGTAGACAGCTGAAGCAAATAGAGAAGTTCTAAGTGTGTAGTTTGTTGTGTAGAAAGTTTGAGTTTGAATAACTAGCGTTAAAGCCTGCATTAGCCCCTTCACTTGCTTCATAAATAGTGTTGTTTAGGCTAAGTACTTTATCTAAAGTTTTGACGTCTTTCCCCTTCAAAGCTTTTTTCCTATCCCATTCAACGGTTCCGTTGCGCGGGACGATAAGAAAGTTTCAATTGACTAAATCTCTATTATCAGCACACGCCAGAAAATCCAGAATGGCAAAATCTTTTCTTCCAGTAGCAAATCCAGTAGTACTTTGACCTTACTCAAGTAGAGAAGTTCACTCCGTCGCTTCTTTATTAAGTTCACGTTAGTTAGGAAAGCAAAGAATAAACAAATGTTGCTAGAACAAAAGAATGTTGAAGTCAATTTAGAAAAGTAAGTAAGAAGTGTTAGTTTCGACAATAAGCAATTCTTTCTACAAGAGGTAACATAAAATAAAGCAAATAATATGCTCACAAGCTAGTTCTTTCGCACTGCAAGTAGAGCTGTTTCTCACCACGTAAATGAAATAGTGTCTTTTTTATTTCGTTTGTAGTGTTGGAGGAAGAAAGAAAAGCAGCTCCTCAAGATAGCACTAAAGCAATGCACTGCTTCGCCAATTTTTTTGGATGACAACCAGGTAATGAGGAATGACTCACTTTGGTGATATATCTTGAAATTGAGTAGGGCCACTTTGTCAACTTTGACTAGCCGCGAACCTTCAAAACCAAATATGAGTGTTTCCGAAAATGCAAAGCAAATATGTCACATTTAGACTTCTAAAAAGGGAAGGAAAAAGAGCATGCAGAAGGCCTTTTCCAACTTCGTCTAGAATAAGGTAAGCACAAGGTTGAGCGGGTTCATAAACATTCTAAGGAATGATAACGTGACCCACGGCAGCAATCACCATTTCATGTACACCATCTTTGTCAATATCTGCAATTACCTGTAGAAAGAATGTGAAAAACAACTCAAGGTCATTTACAGAACGAACAGCAAAATATAAGCAAAAGGATACAAAAGGTTCACTTACTGGGGTGGACAAGATGTGAGCATAGATGCTCACGTAATCTTCCGCTTTCTCATGTTCTTGTTCTGTCCAGTCCTCATCTCCCCACATGGATTCATCAACATAGTCATCATAATCATAATTGTACTCATCAGGCAGTTCTGATGCATCCCGAAACAAATCAAATGATGTATCAGCGTCATCCTCTAGAGGCTCGCTATTTTCAACAGTGGCTGCTCCTGTTGTTCCCGCATCACTCGCATGAGTTTCTGAGCTTCCCGTTTGATCATCCGTTTTTTTTTTTGAAGTAACCTTCTCTGAGTATGTGATGTATTCTCTGTCGTGGTACTTACACTGGAGATGCTCCCAGCATGAGTGTTGTTTACATTATTCGACAACTCCATATTCTCTTGTCCTTGGGTAGAATTCAGTTTCATTTCAATCGACTGTTGCTCAGACGCATTTTTAAGGGAATCAACTCCCCGTGTAGTCCCTACAATGATAATCAAATAACATCAAAATGCATGTTCCCTACATATTCCTACATCCACAGTATGCATAGTCCATTTTCCACCTCTGATACATCAACCCTGCCTCACGTTACCTCCTTCCGAGCCTGCGGCATTCCGGCCTCGAGATCGAGTTTCAGTTTCTTTTCTAGTTGGGGATTAAGACCCGGCATCAAATCCACTAAAAGTCTGAGTAGCTTTGTGAATGACTTCAAACCACCATAGGTAGACCCATCCACTTATTCCTCTATCGGCCAGGCTTTTGTCCCGTTTGATTCAAAAAAAAAATGGAAGGGCGCTCTTTTTGATCGAGAAACAAGGTTTGGTTGAAATGCTACTGGTGGTTGGTGCTTCAGGCCGCAGTTGGTATATCATAAACGAGTTATAACCGGAAAAGCTTAGAAAGAGTAAATGCTATATACCTGATACCGGAAAGCGAAGCGTGGTGCTAACATGACTAAAAAAACGATTCGGAAATCTGTCTTTAGAACTTTATCTCATGCGGAACGAAGAGAAGTTAGTAAATAGGCCTTTTGGGAAGCCCTTGATCGAGTAGTTCATCCGAAAGCATTTGATCCATCAGATCAGTGCTTGATCTTCTACGGTTCAAGACCTAAATAAAGGAATGAAAACAGCTGCAAGATCCGCTTACTTCTTTCTCTTAGTCAGCTCTATCTCATATTGCCTACGAGCTCTCGTAGTATCTCACAGCAGTATCGAATAATGAAAAGAAGGAAAGCTCTATTGAATAAGCCAAGGATAGAGAGAGGCCCCTTAAAGAACTATTTGAGAAAAGGAATATATCTCCAGGTTATTCATTCCATCCTAATTTTCAATCTCGTGAATTCAATAAAAAGAACTCAAGGCTGCGACATCCACTTTAAGACTAGTTAAAAAGAAAAGGTTCCACCCTAGACAACCGATATGCGACATCATACTTAGTATGGGAGTTGCCGCTGATCTGCGACATCAATAGATAAGCATGGTATGCGAATATGTGTTGTTGATCTCCGCATCGCGATGCTACTTTCGTAGGGGAGAGCAGTCAGTCCCCACCAAGGTGAGTATAAGGGCTTTTTTTTGGGGGGGGGTAATTTCGCTTCGTTCATCTTCAAGTGCCGACAGTTTCTATTCCCGAGTGTGAAAAGCCAGTACTGGATAGACGGTTTAGATACGTCACTGAGTGCCCCATGGGTCATCTTGTTTCCTATTCATTGGAAGCTACATAAAGCATCCCTATATTAAGATGAAGTAAGAAAGCATCAGTCTTCTTATTTTCTGTCCTCTATGAAAGAATGTAGCTCGCTCTTTCAACCCGGGGCCCCCTCTGGGGAACTGTTTGAGTTTTAGCATCGACCCCATTTCCTTTTGATCGTATTACGCTTGACTCGCTGCAAAACATTTCGCTTTCTGCGCTCGCTCGTACGTGGTTTACACTCCTTGCCTTTCATCTTACTTTTCCATCGGGCAATTGTTTGTTTTGTTTTCAACTGGATTGGATTCCATAGAAGAAGATCCTTTCACTTGAAAGAAAGGAGCTTCAGAACTCTTGTATTCCACCGTAAGAGCAAGAAGGGGCTATCTTTGTGAAGGGACCGGCACCAGAAAGTAGATCATATGGCCTTTCTTTCGCCAAAATCAAGTAAAGCCCCGGCCCAAGAAATGCAGCAAAGCAAGTCGTCTTTGGTTTGGAGCGAAATTCCCGGATGTATAGGCTTGATCGAGTGCCTTACCTGAAATCGACGATATAAAGTGGGCTCTTTAGCTTGCTCCGACAGAGGTCTCCTTCTCCCTTAGCAGCGAGACCAGTCCCTACCTCTTTTCAATCAATCTTTCATACCGTATGCCTTTTCTACGCCTAAAACAAGTTCATGTCTCTCCTCTCTGAAGTCGGACCTTATTGAAAAGTAGTACGCTTTCTTTCGTGGTGTTCAGGATCCCATGCTTTGTAGTTCACGCATGGCTTTCTCTAACGAAGCTAATGCCGAATTAAAGACCTTAAACGGAAAGACACAGGAGGTGGCGAAAAACGAAAAAAGAGAAAGAGCTTACAAACTTCTCTGAACCCGGTAGCCAGCGGAGCCCTTATTCATGGGTTAGGGACTAGCATTGAACAAAGTTGGTGACAGCCGAAGAAAAAGTGAAAGGGCAAGTAAATAATCTAAACATGCGGGTAAGCAGCAAAAAAAGAATCAAAGTAACGCGCCCTACCTGTTAGTAAAGTCAGGCCTTCCAGAGCCTATCTAACACAGACATACACGCGGATGAGGGCACAGAAATAAATGGACGTCGATCCGGTACTCAAATTGCATAGACAAAAATGAAATATGTTCATACTTGATGAAACGCACATCATCCAATTCATGATTTAAGAACATTCCGTGAAGATTTCACATCTGTAACTACATTCTCACATTTCTTTTTTGATCTCATGACTTTTTATGCGATCGGAAAACGAATGAGATCAGAAAGATAGGCGGACGACTTGACCATAAGGTCGGATGTTTCCGTGAGCAGTAAGCAGCGGATCTCCCCTTTTTGGGGGGAAAGCTGGTGGCCCTTTTGGCGTGTTAATTCTTTCGACGGGGCGGCCTTCTTCGTTCGGTAGATCCGGTCGAGGTGGTTTTCGTTTACCAGCGCGTAGGTGGTCTAAGTTCCTATGACCGAGTCTTTCTGGCCCCTGTGAACATATTTTCTTAATGTATTAAAGAGGGCCTCTCTAACCGGTGAAAAGTGGTAGGTGTCCACTAACGGCTATTCCTGGCTCGGCTCCGATAACGCAATTCCGGGAGGAGTCGGTAGTTGGGCACTGGATCCCTTCGGACCTGGAGAACGTGTGACACTGGGTCGGGGTTTGGTGAACCAACAGGTCGCTCCTTTAGTTGAAGTATCGGGCCCCTTTTTCGTTGCCTAGGTTACACCTTCGGAATACCCCAGACGGGGATTTCGCTCTATTCCCCCCAATCTTCACTTTACGCCACGCCGACTCTCCGTCGTGGAATTAGACCAAGGGTCGAAGACCCATACCATAGGACCCCGTCTCCCGTATCTTATCTTTCGCGCGTAGGAGATCGAGACACAGCCTTAGGGCTATGGGGAAAGTGGATCGATTGCCCTAGAATTACAACTACATAGAGGGTCTCTACAAGTCTATAAAGAAGTTCCAAAAAATTGATCGGTAGTAGTCCGGTCGCACCCGAACAATAATATTCCAGAGGGAAATGCACCTAAGATCAAATATTTTGAGCCGGCTTCCGTGGAAAATTCAGACTTTCTTTTTGATGCTGCGATCACATAAAAACATAAACTTTGAAGCTCAATAGCTAAATACATGGCAATTAAATCATGAGCCGGGATCATTAAGAGCATACTGCGAGTAGGAAGTGGAATTAATACAATGAATTCAGAAGCATCAAACCTCTCTTTTTCGAAAAAATCGAAACACATCGAAATGGTACCAGCCGTACTTAATAATAGAAGGATTTGGCAGAAATATGTAAAATTGTCCCTCCTAAAAAAATGATTCCAGAATAAATGGGCAATAGTTAGGAGAGGTGCGCCAGCGGCGAGCAGAAGCAAGGTTATTAGATACCGAAGGAAAGCCCGGCCAGAACCACACGTGCAAGTTTCCCTGCATGTGGCTCGTCCGTGATAACTTCTTCGGATTTGCGTGAACTAGCGGACCGATCACTAAGTGGTTAGTACCTCCAGCATGAGCGAACCTTTGCAAAACAGGTTAGGAATGGGCGCCACTATCCCAGCCCGGATCCAGCCAGGTTCTATTGATCATGTCCCCTTCCCAACAGTTGTACCTTGTCTTGGGGCGTCTTTCTTTGGCTTTACTATCAAGCCCGCCAGAAAAATCAAAGTCTTTCTCTTCCCGTCCCGGGTCATAGTGAGGCGAAGGTGCGTCCACAGAAGAGGAAATCGCAATGCATCTTGCTCAGCAGGCGTAGCTTGGAGTGGGAGTGTTGCGGGAGTAAGGTCAGGAAAGTGGCCCAAGAGAGGAAGCCAAACAAACCAACCAGGGCCTTTTGAGCGCTGCTAAGCTAATATGCGCCAGAGAAAGAAAAGGAGGTAACTATTCGGTCCAGAGCATTGATTCCCCATAACGAATAGGCTCACTCTATCTCTCAATTGCCTATCCTGTGCTCGAGAAGGTCCCCCAGTTCCTCGGCTGCACCTTGAAGTGCATTTAGTTGTCTAAATTGAGACTCGGGATATTCCCCACTCCATGGCATCTTTCGCTCATCCATTCAGCCCGCCCGCCCAGACGCGGCGCCCTTTCGCATTATCATCTACCGCCCTTTCTTTCCTCCCGTCCCTTCACGCATGAAGATCGTCGTATGTATGTTCGACTTCGGTTGCCGGTGCAATAGAATTGGCGGGAGTATATTATGGCAGGATCAGTCACCTGGGCAAACCAAAACCCTCCTCCAAGAAGAATTGTGCTATGCCCCCCCCGATATCCCTATAGAGCGAAAGAGCTGCCTGGTGATCCCTAGGTTGCAGCACGTCCGGTCGTTAACTCCTCGCTAGCTGCCGCCGTTTCTAGGACCGACCGACGCCTCACCTGCATGCACAGGTACCTACGTAGTGTAGTGTCGGTCGCACATTCATAATAGCGTTCGGACTCATGTGCCTTCCTGAACCAGGGGAGTTCCCTTGCTCCTGCTGCGTACGATTAGCCGGCCTTGCGGCGGCAAAAGGATTAGGACGTCCCCCCATGCTAAGGTTCCCTGCGGTCCGGCCGCATTAGGTTAGGGAGCTGGGCGATAATAGCTCCTCCGCATCCCAAGCGCGCTGCCCTCCTAGGCGCGCAACACTAAGTAATCCAAGCCAACCCACATTACTAACTAACGGTGGATAATCATCTTTCTTAGAGGTACTAAATACAACTCCATGAATGAGCAAAATGAAGGTTGCGTTAATGATAAAGATCTCTGGGGAAACCGCTAAAAAAAGATTGAACATGTGGTTCCGAGTTTCGATAACTTCTTCTACTTTCATTTCCTCCGTCTTCCAAATCGCAGAGTGAATTCAAAAGCCTAGGTGTTATTACTTAGCTGCTGCTCCCTGACTTTCACTAATTCCCCTCCGTCGATCCTCCATCTCAAACAAGAGCAGTGCATGCTCATGCTCAGCCCTTTCGAGGCTTGCTTTACTCCTGGGGATTTCTTCCCACCGGATTCTTTGCTCCTCTTCTAGCAATCTTTGGGACGTGGACGAACTGGATTCGAACCAGATAAGAGCCTTCTTTTCCAAGCGTCCCTTGTTTTCGCAGTTCAGTTGGCCTTCCTAATCTGCGAGTAAGGGGCAACCTTTTTGATCTCGTTTTCTGCGATCAGACTCATTAGTGCAAACAATGCAATAGCTTCGGTATCGGTAAGAGCAAAGCCCAAAATGGCATAACCAAATAATTGTTTAGCTAATGATGGATTTCGAGAATCTCAGACGGCTTTCATTATATTATGCTTCCTTGTCCGTGTGGAACATGTGTGAGCATTATGTTTTTCCAACAAGTGATCCGACTGGAAGAAGTGTTATATGAGGACTTCGAGATCAAATAGAGAATCTGTCTCTCCATTCCTCGTGAGCTACTTATTTCTCCGAAATCAGAGATCAGAGTCATTTTCTTCCTTTTTCCAAAATAGTCGACGGTCTTACACCATTGGGATACTTCGGAGAAACTGGAGTACATATATGAGAGACCGGTGCCAAAACCTTTTCTCGAGATATCTTCCAAATTCTTAGGGTCCTTGCTCTGGATCTTGTCCCCCCGGTGCGAAAGCAGTTGGTTCCGTAGTTTGAGAATTCTGCTAATTCCAAGTATTCCATTATTATTATTAAATAAGAGAATATAGAAAGTAAAGAGGAGAACGCATAACCAGAAGAATTGTGAGAAATAAGTCAATTTATCAAGTTGAGGCATTTCGATTTGGATTTTCAATAAGTCACCCTAAAGACAGAAAAAGATTAGGCAGACTAACAAGAAACTGGCTTGATGGTAGATTCGCTGAACCACCCACACAATCTCGAATCGGGACGCAAGTGCAGCTTATTGCTACGAAGCTGAATCGAGGAGGGAAATCGGGAGAATAAAGAAGTCTTGCACGAGGGCCTCTTTCCATGCCTTCAAATCCATTTGCCACACTTTCAGATCTCGGATATACAATGATGAATCCTGACGATCTACGATCACAGAACGCAGTAATATGAATGTCTCTCACGAGCCCCAAAGAGTCAATTCAATGAAGTCTTTAGCTTTGTTGGCACAGGGAAAGGTAGAACGACCTTCCGCCATGTCAACCGCTCACTAGGCTTCTTGCTGCGGTGAAGTTGCTTCATCACCCGGCTCAACATCAGCCTCATCCCCCCATTTTCAGCTTTGGTTATAGTATCCTTTAGTTCCACTTCTTCACCGATCTCTCCCGCAATCTTTTTTCCCCACTCCTCATCCAAGTGAAGAGCTACCCGAGATCATCGAAACCCACCACACAAACCCTAACTGGCAAAACCGATCTACGAACACCAAGGGCGGGTAGAGGGCCTCCCCTTCGGGATTCGAGATTGAAGAAGAGGAAAACAGCTTCTAAAGGGAACTAGAAGTCCTAGACCTAGAATGCGGGTACCGTTCCGGATTCCCAAGGATAACCAGATCACTCAACTGCTTCATCCTTCCTGTAGGGCCTTCTCTGTCTATCTATGACATTTTTGGTTTTTCGCCACGTGCAGATCTACTTTGTCGTGCAATCGGATCTCACCTCTTGCTCTCCTCATTCCACCTGTGAAATAGAATTCATTAAAGAAGAATGCCAGTATCGAAGTAAAGTCAACCATTCGAATAGCTAACCATTCACTGCCTTCGCCCGGTAAGAAAGTGGAAACTGCCTGGCATGCTTCTTGCTTTCTTTTCGTAAGAACCGGCGTTGAAGAGGAGTGTGATGCCAGGGGAAGTCGACTCGGTTACCGGGTCTGTCCTGTGAGGGATCGTTATCTCTCAATCGTGATCATCACTTTCTATAAGAGAATTCTCATTGTTATTGTTCACTTTCCTGGCATCGACAGCGACAGTAGGCCTTCTCGATACAAGCACTCGTCATGGCAGGCTCATCGGATTAATGACTCGGTCAGCGTACCGTTCACAGACATCATGCTTGCTATCGCCTAGAATGGGCCTACCCCTTGCATTGCAATCAAAACTATTTGGCAAAGCCTTTGGTTATGATTTGGGTTGACCTGATCCACTCATTCCAAATGCCCCACCTTATTTGTTTGTTTACGCTATGTCCTCTATTACTAGAATACTAGAGCTAGTGGATATCCACTACCAACAGAGAAGTGTACGGCCCGTGGAGGTAAGAAAAGAGACTCTGTTTCAGACGGATTTCCCAATCTTCCTTCTTCCTATCCTGGCACTACAGGATTTTATGATTTACTAGATTTTCTTCCACCTTATCTTTTATGCTTACGCTTAGCAGAAATAGTAGCTAACTAAGTACGACCGACCTTCCGACACCATTTCTTATTCACCGCGAACTAGCCTCATTACCAGTAGGAATCGCCTTAAATTAAAGCCCTTTCGCTAGCCCCGAATCTTGGACAACTGCCCTTTTTTAAGCTGGAGGAGAGATCGAGGCAACGAGTGAACGACAAGGGAGACGCTATTCGAGAGGAAGATCCCCGTCCCTTGTTATTTTGACCTAACCGTACTACCTTGACCTGCCTGCTACCTTCCCTTCTCGGTCGAAACTGTTAGTTCACGATTCCATCTTTATGCTATCGCCTCTTGCCTTTCATGAGCTTTGAGCTTCAGTTATTGAAAAAGGAAGTAAGAACAAAAGCATTGGCTTGACCCATAGCCCCGTGCAAAGAAGATAAATGTTCTGACTTATCTGTGTTGATTTATGCCCGGCTAGGTCAGCAGCAGGCTCAAAGTTTAGGTATCCAGCGCCGGTTGTACCAATCGTTGACAATCTGCTTCTTGCTCGGTGACAAGCTCCTCGGGGTCACCCACCTTCCAGTATGCAAATTCTGAAAAGATAAGGCTGATACTAAGCGCACGCAGTGAGCAAGGATGACTGACCAGCTTTAGAGCTTGTAAGTCAACCATGGAATATTAGCAAGGAAATCTTCATTCAAATAACATAGCCTCAAGGCACCCGCAGAGGGCATATCTCCCTTACCTCCACCCTAGGAAAACTTGAAGAAGGGCTTTTTTGGAGCTGAGCCAACAGCAGCTTTTTAGCAATACCTATGTAGACCGGGGCTATACCTGTTTTGGTTTCACTTCTTTCTCTACTGGGCGGATCCATAAAATAAAGTGAGGGCGATGAGTGGGGAAGGAACTGACCTGGCCTAGATGGTGAACCGTCATAACCTTTAGCTTTATTTAAAGAAATCGATCGAGTGAACTACGAATCGAAACATAGGTGAGGGTACAATACATGTTCGATTGTGAGATCCAACCAAATATGCTAATTCATTGGTGAATTGAGCGAGCCCTGGCTATACGTCGGTTGTATAATGGCCCTCGTCGATGGACAAAAAGTACCACTTTGTCACTAGGGGAGACGCACAAAGAGGAATAAGCTACTCGGTCTAGGCAGAAGCACTCTGAACTGAGTTAGTCAACCAATATCGAGACAGTGATAGAACCTGTCCCGATCGAAGGTATTAACACAGAATTTGGGTCAAGGCAACGCTTCCATGAGCTCCGATACCGCTCTAAGATCAAAACAATTTGCTTCAGGTTTCCTATTCCTCTTTCTACTGACCTCCTTGTCAGATCCTGAATTCCCTTTCAAACTACTTTCTTGCCTTCCTTGACCAATGTTATGGATGGTGCGGTGCACTGGTTGATAAAATAATTGGCCCTTCCTTCTTATAGCAAGAAAATCCAATCTCCCCCTCATACGAACCTACCTCCATGACTTTCATGTCAAACTGAAAGGAGTTCCCTTGCATTACCCATAGCATGCCATCACATTTGTGCTCACAATACATCTTAGCGCCATTTGCTACTGTGATTTCCATAGGTTTATACGGAGTTGAGTCGTAACCAGCAGCCGAGTGAACAAAGCCAGCCACAGGTTCCCCAGTGGTACGTCCGGGGTCGGTTCAATCAGTGCGCTATCAGTCCAGTACCATTAGCTCTCCAAGGGTAGCAATCCATTCTTTCCGGGCAAGCCAGTTCAGTTCCTTTCTGGTAGCAAGAGATCCCATATCAGATTAAGTAAAGGGATTACCTAGCCCCCTTCAGAAGAAACTTCCTGCCACTATAGAAAAAAGCCGTTGATGGATCAATTTCTGTAGGTGGGTCTCCACTCGGATCGAGACATTCGGATTTGCCGATGAAGAGTACTGCCTTGGAGGGGAAGAACCAACCTTTTCGGGTTACGGGAAGTCCTATCGAGCGACTGGATTCAAGCAAGAATCAAAAAGTAAAAACAAAAACCTACCGACCCAGCGCAGTGCCTATGAAGAATAGTGAATGTAGACCGGATAGGAATAGGACTCTTTAGGCGGAGTGGCTTTCTTGAGGCCTGTCTTAATTGGTTTTTTCAAAAGAAACAGGGCTATAGCCTTTAGAAGGCCAATTGACATTTACTTTTTCTAGTTCCAGTTGCTTACGAAGATCCAAGTCCAGCTACTTACGAAGAAGGGCAGACAGACTACGCCATTCCCATCCCTGCAGACAGACTAACTAAGCGTGGTAGTCGAGTGAACGGGCTATCAAAAAGCTCTCGTTTTGTTGCGAGCTCCTTTCTCGAGGCAAGATAGTATACCTAAAAAAGAATGGATTCGAAAACAAACCATTCATGAAACCCATGCAGGAGCATGCGGTGGTCACATTAATGGACATGCGCTAGCTAAGAGAACTTCTTAAGTTAGGGTACTATTGGCTGGCTTACTATGGGGAAGGGGAGAAGGCAAGCCGCGTATGGATTGATCCCTAATTCAGTTCTTTTTTTCTTGGTTTTCTTTCCATCTCACAACTTCCATTTCTTGAGCCGACCTTGCCCGCTGGAGGTATGATTCCTATCTTTGAATCGAATTGGATTTTTTGTCTGAAAGTGAGGGCGATGAGTGGGGAAGGAAGCTGACGATTTTCTTAGTGTGTAAGGTGGCCCCGAGAGCTGAACCAAAGCTTTTATTCGAGACCAGGGAGCTTTAACAGTTTCTACTTAAACTATGTGTTCAGCTATGTGTTCAGATTATGCTATTTTCAAAATGGCGGTCTCGATTCGCCCTTACCTCGGAGGGATCAACTACTACTTCGCTTAGGCAAAAGATTGCAAAAGTCTGTATCTGTCTACATGTGCCTCCGTCTATGTTACCCCTTCCCCGGAAAGGAGATTCTACGTTTAGTAAAAAAAACTCGAATCAAAAATCAAAAAGAAAGAAGAGAAAGAACTGGGAGTTGGCGCCTACATAACAGGTAGCTTGCTTACCAAGCCGTCCTGGCAAGCTCCTACAGTTCTCTTATTACTCTTGACTTGACTTATTAATAAGAAAACTGCTCACTAACAAAATGAAAGACGATCTAGAATCTACCCAAGAAGATAGAGAGTCCCACATACGAGAAAAGGTCACAAATGGAGTTGAACCAAGTAACATTGCAAAGGCATAATGATAGTAGGGTCGGGATATCCCCGCCCTCCGAACCGGACGTGAGGGTCTCCCCTCATCCGGCTCTCTGCAGGGGAATCTCCACTCACTGCTTCCCCTAATATCCTCCCTTTACCACATCATGGGGGTTTACAGGAGATCCCAGAGACTCGCTCGGAAAGGCTGCTATACCAAACATTATTACTTAACTACAAAGAAAGAAATCTAGTAGTCACTAGACTTACTATAGTAGTCCGTCCGGCTGCTCTTGCTTAAATCATTACTCTTCATTCTCCCGTGCTCTAGCAATTGCGCTCCCTAGACCACTACCATTTAGTTAGGTAGGGACAATCAATCCATAGTTACGGGAATAACGGAATGCATGGGGATCAAAAAAAATAGAAAAATGCAGATTTTCTAT